GCAGAAGCCTGGGATAGTATTTTACTTGCTCAAGTACTAAGAGGTTTTTTGTTAGTAACCCAATCAATTCTTAGAAAATATATTATATTACCTTCATTGATAATAGCTAAAAATATAGTCCGTATACTATTATTTCAATTTCCTGAATGGTCTGAGGATTTAAAGGATTGGAATAGAGAAATGCATATTAAATGTACCTATAATGGCGTTCAATTATCAGAAAAAGAATTTCCAAAAAACTGGTTAACAGACGGTATTCAGATCAAGATCCTATTTCCTTTTAGTCTTAAACCTTGGCACAGATATAAACTACAAGCCCCTTATAATGATCCAATGAAAAAGAAGGATCAAAAAAATGATTTTTGCTTTTTAACAGTTTTTGGAATGGAAACTGAACTACCTTTTGGTTCTCCCAGAAAAAAACTTTCATTTTTTGAACCCATTTTTAAAGAACTAAAAAAAAAATTAAAAAAATTGAAAAAGAAATGTTTTATAATTCTAAGAATTTTAAAAGAACAAAAAGGGTTGTTTCTAAATGTCTCAAAAGAAACAAAAAAATGGATCATTAAAAGCATTCTGTTTATAAAAGAAATAATAAAAGAACTCTCAAAAATAAACCCAATTATATTATTTGGATTTGGATTGAGAGAAATAGAAGTATATGAATTGAGTGAAACTAAAAAAGATTCGATAATTGGTAATGGGATGATTCATGAATCGTCGATTCAAATTATATCTCAGGGTTGGACAAATTATTCATTAACAGAAAAAAAAATGCAAGATCTAACTGATAGAACAAATACAATAATAAATCAAATAGAAAAAATTACAAAAGAAAATAAAAAAGGAACTCCAGATATAAATTTTATTTCTAACAAAATAAGTTATGATAATAAAGGATCAGAATCACAAAAAAATATTTGGCAGATATTAAAAAGACAAAATGTTAGATTAATCCGTAAGTCACATTATTTTATAAAATATTTCATTGAAAGGATATACATAGATATCTTTCTATGTATCATTAATATTCCTAGCATCAATACACAACTTTTTCTTGAATCAACAAAAAAAATTATTAATAAATACATTAACGATAATGAAGCAAATCACGAAAGAATTGATAAAACAAATCAAAGTGTAATTCCCTTTATTTCGACTATAAAAAAGTCACTTACTAATATTAGTAACAAGAATTCAAAGACTTTTTGCGACTTATCTTACTTTTCACAAGCATATGTATTTTATAAATTATCACAAACTCAACTTATTAACTTATATAAGTTAAAATCTGTATTTCAATATAACGGAATGTCCCTTTTTCTTAAGAATGAAATAAAGGATTTTTTTGTTGTAACACAAGAACTATTTCATTCCGAATTAAGACATAAGAATCTTCGCAATTATGGAATGAATCAATGGACAAATTGGTTAAGGAGTCAGTATCAATGTGATGTATCTCATATTAAATGGTCTAGATTAGTACCACAAAAATGGCGAAATATATTCAATCAACACTGTATGGCTCAAAATAAAGATTTATGTGATTTATATGAAAAGGATCGATTAATTAACTACGAAAAAAATTTCGAAACAGATTCATTACTGAATCAAAAAGATAATTTTAAAAAACAATATAGATATGATATTTTAGCATATAAATCTATTAATTATGAAGATAAGAAGGACTCTTATATTTATGGATCACCATTACAAGTAAAAAATAACCAAGATATTTTTTATAATTACAACACACATACAAAAAAATCATTTAAGATGCCGGAAGGTATTCCTATTATCCCTTATCTAGTAGAAGATGATATTAGAGATATAGAGATAAATCCGGATAGAAAATATTTTGATTGGAGAATTTTCCATTTTTGTCTTAAAAATAAGGTCGATATTGACGCCTGGATCGATATTGATACTGACACTAACAGTAATAAATATACTAAGACTAGGGTTAATAAGTATCAAATAATTGATAAAATCAATAAGAGGGGTCTTTTTTATCTCACGATTCAGCAAGATCAAGAAATCAACCTATCCAATCAAAAAACCCTTTTTGATTGGATGGGGATGAATGAAGAAATACTAAGTTGTCCCATATCAAATATGGAATTTTGGTTCTTCCCAGAATTGGGGATACTTTATAATACGTATAAAATTAAACCGTGGGTTATACCAATTAAATTACTAGTTTTAAATTCTAATATAAATGAAAATGATAGTAAAAACAAAAGCATCGCCGGAAATAAAAAAAGGGATCCTTTTATATCAATATCGGAGAATTCAAAAAAATCTTTTGAATTAGAAAACCGAAATCAAGGGGAAAAAGAATACGCGGTCCAAGCCGATTTTAAATCAGCTCTTTCAAACCAAGAAAAAGATGTTGAAGAAGATTATACGGGATCGTACATGAAAAAAAATAGAAATAAAAAGCAATACAAGATCAATACAAAAGCGGAGTTTGATTTCTTCCTAAAAAGGTATTTGCATTTTCAATTGAGATGGGATGATTCTTTAAATAAAAAAATAAGCAATAACATCAAAGTATATTGTCTCCTGCTTAGACTGATAAATCCAAGAGAAATTACTATATCCTCTATTCAAAGAGGCGAAATGAGTCCGGATATTCTGATGATTCAGAAAGATTTAACTCTTACAGAATTGATTAAAAGGGGAATTTTGATTATTGAACCAATTCGTCTATCTATAAAAAATGATGGAAAATTTATTATCTATCAAACCATCGGTATTTCATTAGTTCATAAAAGCAAACACCAAATTAATCAAAGATACCGAAAAAAAAAACATGCCGATAAGAATTCTGATGAAGACATTACAAAACATCAAAAGATGACTGGAAATAGAGATAAAAATCATTATGATTTGTTTGTTCCTGAAAATATTTTATCACCTAGACGTCGTAGAGAATTGAGAATTCTAATTTGTTTCAATTCTGAGAATAGACATAGAAATGCAGCATTTTGTAATGGGAATAAGGTAAACAGTCAAGTTTTGGATAAAAGCAAAAACTATAAAAAAAAACTTATTAAATTTAAGTTATTTCTTTGGCCCAATTATCGATTAGAAGATTTGGCTTGTATGAATCGTTATTGGTTTAATACCAATAATGGCAGTCGTTTCAGTATGGTAAGGGTACATATGTATCCGCGATTTAAAATGCATTAATAGTACATTTTTGCTATATTTCCCATACTATATCTGATCTATGACGACAAAGAGATGCACACACGCATTGTCTTACATTCCATCGTTCCATTCTGATACACGATACTAATTCAATGACATATCAATTTGATCTAGAAATGAATCAACAAAATATTATTATTTTAGGTCTAAATTTTTATCTTTTGTGAGTGCAGAAAACAACCATCCTTTATGTATACCCTTTTCAAATCCAAATAAATAAAAATTTAATTTTATTAAAAAAAATTATAAATTAATAACAAAATTAATATTTTTGTATATACAAAATAAAAATGAGAGGCATTATTATTACTGATCAATAAAGATATCTATCAATAAAAATTTCTTAAAATAAAAAGAGGGGGGCGAGAAGATTTCATTTTATGGTAAAAAATCCATTCATCTCAGTTATTTCACAAGAAGAAAAAGACGAAAACAGAGGATCCACTGAATTTCAAATAGTTAGTTTCACCAATAGGATACGAAGACTTACTTCACATTTAGAATTACACAAAAAAGACTATTTATCTCAGAGAGGTTTACGTAAAATTCTGGGAAAACGCCAACGACTGCTGTCTTATTTGTCAAAGAAAAATAGAATATGTTATAAAGAATTAATTAATCGGTTGGATATTCGGGAGTCAAAAACCCGTTAATTTGAAGAGGCATTTTAAATTATTTGATTTATTAGATCTTGAATTTTAATGAACTTTTTTTCGTTTTCAGCAATTCATGAAAGAATGAATCGAGGAAAAACCGATGAATATACCAGCTACAAGAAAAGACCTCATGATAGTCAATATGGGCCCCCACCACCCATCAATGCATGGTGTTCTTAGACTCATCATTACTCTAGATGGTGAAGATGTTATTGATTGTGAACCAATATTGGGTTATTTACACCGAGGGATGGAAAAAATTGCGGAAAACCGAACAATTATACAATATTTGCCTTATGTAACACGTTGGGATTATTTAGCTACTATGTTCACAGAAGCAATAACTGTAAATGGACCGGAACAGTTGGGAAATATTCAAGTACCTAAAAGAGCTAGCTATATCAGAATAATTATGTTGGAGTTGAGTCGTATAGCTTCTCATCTGTTATGGCTTGGTCCTTTTATGGCGGATATTGGTGCACAAACTCCCTTTTTCTATATTTTAAGAGAAAGAGAATTAGTATATGATCTATTCGAAGCTGCCACCGGTATGAGAATGATGCATAATTATTTTCGTATCGGAGGAGTAGCGGCCGATCTACCTCATGGTTGGATAGATAAATGTTTGGATTTCTGCGATTATTTTTTAACAAGAGTTGCTGAATATCAAAAACTTATTACACGAAATCCTATTTTTTTAGAACGAGTCGAGGGAGTAGGCATTATTGGTAGAGAGGAAGTAATAAATTGGGGTTTATCGGGACCAATGCTGCGAGCTTCCGGAATACAATGGGATCTTCGTAAAGTTGATCATTATGAATGTTACGACGAATTTGATTGGGAGGTACAGTGGCAAAAAGAAGGAGATTCATTGGCTCGTTATCTAGTCCGAATTGGTGAAATGATAGAATCTATAAAAATTATTCAACAGGCTCTGGAAGGAATTCCAGGGGGACCCTATGAGAATTTAGAAATACGATACTTTGATAGAGAAAGGAATCCGGAATGGAATGATTTTGAATATAGATTTATTAGTAAAAAGCCTTCTCCTACATTTGAATTGCCGAAACAAGAACTTTATGTGAGAGTCGAAGCCCCAAAGGGAGAGCTGGGAATTTTTCTGATAGGGGATCAGAGTGGTTTTCCTTGGAGATGGAAAATCCGCCCCCCGGGTTTTATCAATTTGCAAATTCTTCCTCAGTTAGTTAAAAGAATGAAATTGGCTGATATTATGACGATACTAGGTAGTATAGATATCATTATGGGAGAAGTTGATCGTTGAAATGATAATTGATACACCAGAAGTACAAGATATTGATTCTTTTTCTAGATTAGAGTTTTTAAAAGAGGTTTATGGAATTATATGGGTGCTTATTCCTATTTTGACTCTTGTATTGGGAATCACAATAGGCGTACTGGTAATTGTATGGTTAGAAAGAGAAATATCCGCAGGGATACAACAACGTATTGGACCTGAATACGCCGGCCCTTTTGGAATTCTTCAAGCTCTAGCAGATGGGGCAAAACTAGTTTTCAAAGAAAATCTTCTTCCATCTAGGGGGGATACCCGTTTATTCAGTATCGGGCCATCCATAGCAGTCATATCAATTTTAGTAAGCTATTCAGTAGCTCCTTTTGGCTATCACCTTGTTTTAGCGGATCTCAATATCGGTGTTTTTTTATGGATTGCCATTTCTAGTATTGCTCCAATTGGACTTCTTATGTCAGGATACGGGTCAAATAATAAATATTCCTTTTTAGGTGGTCTACGAGCTGCTGCTCAATCGATTAGTTATGAAATACCATTAACTTTATGTGTGTTATCAATATCTCTACGTGCGATTCGTTGATACATAGACATAAACTTTTCTTTATTCCTTCCTTTCAAATCAAAGAAAGGGTTGGAATGAATTAAGTAGATATCTTCATTTTTTTTATTCATTATTCGGGTTGATGAACTAAATCAAATAGTTATATGAGTGAAAGAAAACAGCTTATATATAAATTCGCAGTAAAAAGATTGAGTCTCATTTTCTATGTATAAGAGTTAGAGAGTTAAGCGGAAATAAACATAAACAGAAGCGACCGTTTCCCCCAAGATTGGTTGATTAGTCATCCTGACTTGAAGCGGGCTCAAAAGATCAACCGTATTGAGTTTTCACTATCATTTGTATGTATTACCACAGGGGGGGGGTTGAACAAAAACGAGTGGGTGGTTAGAAACACCAAGATATGTAAAGGATTAGTAATAGAGATTATGTAAATTCTCCAAAAGGACATTTTTACATAATATACAAACAAAGAATACTCATTGGGGCTTTAAGTTGGTAGAAATGATCAGGCAATACTCCCCACGACACGATTCCAATCCAGAGTATGCTCCTATCCACCGATTAAATAAATAACTATTGGGAACGAAATAATCCTTTACTTTATTTTGTAAGCCCCCTTTTTCTCAGAAATAGAAAGAAGAATAGGAACGAAAAAAAGAGAAAGAAATCCAATTCCAATAAAAAAATAAAAAAGATACCTTTTTTATTTCCCAGATACATATTAATAGATATAGAATTTGTGTCATAATTCATGAATTAATTATAGAATTTTTTTCGTACGTGAAATAAACGGGTTATTGATATTTCTACAAGAAGTATTTTATTGAAGAATTAAGTTATTACTCAACAAAGAAGAATTTTAATTCTTATTGAAATTATTAAAGTTAAAGAAAGGGTGAGATCGATTCAGAAGTACTTTTTTATTTATTATTAAATAATTATAACAGACAGAATTCAATTGGTCTAATTTAGGACCGTCCAATAGATTTTGACTTTATACATCCTACAAACGTACCAAGATAAAATAATACTGACGCGATCCTTAGATTTATTTCTGGCCTTTAAGGAGCCGTATGAGGTGAAAATCTCATGTACGGTTCTGTAATAGCGATGATAACAGTAATGGTATCACCGACTATAATTATCTAACAGTTCAAGTACAATTGATATAGTTGAGGCGCAATCAAAATACGGTTTTTGGGGATGGAATTTGTGGCGTCAGCCTATAGGGTTTATCATTTTTATCATTTCTTCCCTAGCAGAATGTGAGAGATTACCTTTTGATTTACCCGAAGCAGAAGAAGAATTAGTAGCAGGTTATCAAACCGAATACTCGGGTATAAAATTTGGTTTATTTTATGTTGCTTCCTATCTAAACCTATTAGTTTCTTCATTATTTGTAACAGTTCTTTACTTGGGAGGTTGGAATATCTCTATTCCGGACATATATGTTTCTGAGCTTTTTGAAATAAATAAAACATGTGGAGTTTTTGGAGCGACAATTGGTATCTTTATTACATTAGCTAAAACTTATTTGTTCTTGTTCATTCCTATCACAACAAGATGGACTTTACCGAGGCTAAGAATGGACCAACTATTGAATCTTGGATGGAAATTTCTTTTACCTATTTCTCTCGGTAATCTATTATTAACAACTTCTTCCCAACTCTTTTCGCTGTAAGGTAAATTTACAACTTGTCTCAAACAAGAGAAATAAACAAACATAAAATTATTCATAATATATATTAATGATATGTTCTCTATGGTAACTGGGTTCATGAATTATGGTCAACAAACAGTACGAGCTGCAAGGTACATTGGTCAAAGTTTCATGATTACTTTATCTCACGCAAATCGTTTACCTGTAACTATTCAATATCCTTATGAAAAATTAATCACCGCGGAGCGTTTCCGCGGTCGAATCCATTTTGAATTTGATAAATGTATTGCTTGTGAAGTATGTGTTCGTGTATGTCCTATAGATCTACCCGTTGTTGATTGGAAATTGGAAACTGATATTCGCAAGAAACGGTTGCTTAATTACAGTATTGATTTCGGAGTCTGTATATTTTGTGGTAATTGCGTTGAGTATTGTCCAACAAATTGTTTATCAATGACTGAAGAATATGAACTTTCTACTTATGATCGTCACGAATTGAATTATAATCAAATTGCTTTGGGTCGTTTACCAATGTCAGTAATTGACGATTATACAATTCGAACAATTTTTAATTCGCCTCAAAAAAAAAAATAAGTAAATCTCTTGATTAAAGAATAATTTATAATTACTTTACTAAGACTATTACTTTACTAATAAATAATACTAAGGTTCATTTTTTTTTTTTTTTGATCTAATCTAAAGGAATCGGGTTTCTTTCGTTTTGTTTGGTCAATAACTAAAAATCCCAACTATTGATTAGTTGGTTAAGAATCACGTCTTAATTTGGATTGAAAATCCATTAATTAATCCATTAATTAATATATCTGTAATTATTTTTACATATATAGTTTCAAATGAGAACTACTCTTTCAGATAACGAATTAAATTAGTCCAATAATTGTACTTACATTTATTCATATCCCTTAGGATTTAATTAGGAATTGCTCAAAAATTATAATTTTTTTTCTGTTCGGATTTCAATAAGGTCATGAAAAACATTTCGATTTATTTATCTCTTATTTTACATATAATGGATTTGCCCGGACCAATACATGATTTTCTTTTAGTCTTTCTGGGATCGGTTCTTATACTAGGAGGTATGGGAGTGGTATTATTTACCAACCCCATTTATTCTGCCTTTTCATTGGGACTGGTTCTTGTTTGTATATCCTTATTCTATATTCTATTAAACTCCTATTTTGTAGCTGCTGCACAACTTCTTATTTACGTGGGAGCTATAAATGTTTTAATCGTATTTGCTGTGATGTTTATGAATGGTTCAGAATATTACAAAGATTTGAATCTTTGGACCGTTGGGGATGGGGTTACTTTGCCAGTTTGTACAAGTATTTTTGTTTTACTCATGATTACTATTACAGATACGTCATGGTACGGGATTATTTGGACTACAAGATCAAACCAGATTATAGAACAAGATTTGATAAGTAATAGTCAACAAATTGGAATTCATTTATCAACGGATTTTTTTCTTCCGTTTGAATTCGTTTCGATAATTCTTTTAGCCGCTTTGATAGGTGCAATTGCCGTGGCGCGACAGTAATAAATCTATAGAATTGGCAACAGCAATCCAAATAAAACTGTGTTCTGTTTTATTACATTTATTTCCCTTCAATTAAAGGTTCTTTATGTCTAAAATATAAATTATTTTATTCAATCTATTCTATTACCAATAGAATATATTCCTTTGTTCCGTACTTTTTTTTATTCTAGTCAATTGAATCTGTTTAATTGTTGTTCAGTTCATATTGAAATGAATCGAAATTGATAAGGAGTTGGTCAATGATGCTCGAGCATGTACTTGTTTTGAGTGCCTACTTATTTTCTATCGGTATCTATGGATTGATCACGAGTCGAAATATGGTTAGAGCCCTTATGTGTCTTGAACTTATATTGAATGCGGTTAATATAAATTTCGTAACATTTTCTGATTTTTTTGATAGTCGCCAATTAAAAGGAAATATTTTCTCAATTTTTGTTATAGCTATTGCAGCCGCTGAAGCAGCTATTGGTCCGGCTATTGTTTCGTCAATTTATCGTAACAGAAAATCAACTCGTATCAATCAATCAAATTTGTTGAATAAGTAGTATTAATAATCATATAAATTCTAATATTCATAAATTATAATTACTATGACCATACATTACGTATAATACATGTTTTCGAAAATGTAAAAAATCAATGTAAGAAATCAAAGTATCTTGGTTCTATCACACGGGTCGATCCAGAATTAGATTGATTATAAAAATTCTGATAAATTATTGATTCATCTGGTGTCTAAATATATGATTCATTTACAAGTTTACTAGATCGAAAATTTCTGACATTTAAAAATTTATAGATCCAATGTCACATTCAGTAAAGATTTATGATACGTGTATAGGGTGCACTCAATGTGTGCGAGCCTGCCCAACAGATGTATTAGAAATGATACCTTGGGACGGATGTAAGGCTAAGCAAATTGCTTCCGCTCCAAGAACAGAGGACTGTGTCGGTTGTAAGAGATGTGAATCCGCCTGTCCAACGGATTTCTTGAGTGTTCGAGTTTATTTATGGCATGAAACAACTCGAAGTATGGGTCTAGCTTATTAATACGTTCCAGAAAACCCTACTTGAA